AAAATTGAAATGATTGAAGTTTTTCTATTTGGAATTGTCTTAGGTCTAATTCCTATTACTTTAGCTGGATTATTTGTAACTGCATATTTACAATACAGACGTGGTGATCAGTTGGACCTTTGATTAAATTAATTAACATCTTTTTTTTTTAATTGACCTCCTCTTTTCTTTAATCCAAAGGAGGTCAAATTAAGATTACTCTTCAATTATTTAAGTGTAATTTTCGGACTAACCTAACCAAGACTGGAATCACGCTCTGTAGGATTTGAACCTACGACATCGGGTTTTGGAGACCCACGTTCTACCGAACTGAACTAAGAGCGCTTTCTTATCTTCTTATCATTATCACACTAGCTAAAACTAAAAAAAAAAGAAGAGGATTTTTTTTCTAACCCGAATACATCTTGTATGCATAAGACTATCATATAGAATATGATATAATAAAATAAAGATTATGTATGCCTGATTTTAATCGATTTCAATGAATCCCTCGTTACTGCTCAGACGAGAAGTAATAGGTAGGGATGACAGGATTTGAACCCGTGACATTTTGTACCCAAAACAAACGCGCTACCAAGCTGCGCTACATCCCTTTCAATTGGTCTACAGTGTCATTTTATAGAATCCCTGTCTTGTTTTCAAAATCCTTATTTTTTCCATTGATATATCCAAGTTATCTTGACATTTTTTTTTTATTCTCATGTAACATATAATAATAATAGAAGGCTTATATACACATGAATCTGAAACCCATCGTAAAAAATAACTAAAAAAAAAGAATATTTTTTGGGAATGCTCAGTCGGAAGGGACGTCTTTTTCGGTTTTAAGAAAAGGAAAATCTTATCTACCGAATCATTGTAAATTTCAATTGGAATTAGGAATTCCGTGTACAAATACAAGCAGTCCTTAACTACTTACATAGTTATATTATATCGGATCATATATGGATTACCATTAGGCATTACAATAAATAATACAATAAATAAAAAGAATAAAGAAGGAGGATTTAAAATGCGAGATCTAAAAACATATCTTTCCGTGGCACCGGTACTAAGTACTCTATGGTTTGGGGCTTTAGCAGGTCTTTTGATAGAGATCAATCGTTTATTTCCGGATGCGTTGACATTCCCTTTTTTCTCATTCTAGTTATTGACATGGGAAGGGGTGAAGAAGATTAGAGATAGAATCAAAAGATTTGTGACTAATCCCTCCCCCTCTTTTCTTTTTTTTTTTTAGATAAAATAGAATTCAATACAATATAATAAGTAGAAGTATAATAAAGAAAGGAGGAAAGAGAAATAAAAAAGTAGATTCAACCTCGGCAAAATTCGGGTTTAGTCTCCAATTCCATTTAGAAATAATATTGTGAGAACAGAAATGTGTCTAGGGCAAGAAGATCATACAAGATCTTTTAATGAAATACTGTACATTGAATCGAATTCGATTCAAAATATACCTAAATATTAGTTTGTTGTTTTACTTCTTATTTTTTTGATTTCTTTTTTCGCGGAAAGTAGAAGAGTTGGTTGAATCAAAAACGCAAAGGAGGTTCATGGCCAAGGGTAAAGATGTCCGAGTAACGGTTATTTTAGAATGTACCAATTGTGTTCGAAACGGTCTTAATAAGGAATCAAGGGGTCTTTCCAGATATATTACTCAAAAGAATCGACACAATACGCCTAGTCGATTGGAATTGAGAAAATTCTGTCCCTATTGTTACAAACATACGATTCACGGGGAGATAAAGAAATAACTCGAATCAAGTGCCTGTGTGTCACTCTTACAAGGAACACGAAAAGGACATATTCTATATATACCATATTATTCTATATATTCTAGTTAACATAATTTAACTAACTAAAAAAAAAAAGCCAAATCAAATCCTATATTTTGAATTCAAAATCTTTTTGGATCAGATTGAAATAGGATTTTGGGGATAAGGAATAAACAAACCATGGAAAAATCCAAGCGACTCTTTCTTAAATCCAAGCGATCTTTTCGTAGGCGTTTGCCCCCGATCCAATCGGGGGATCGAATTGATTATAGAAACATGAGTTTAATTAGTCGATTTATTAGTGAACAAGGAAAAATATTATCGAGACGGGTAAATAGATTAACCTTAAAACAACAACGATTAATTACTATTGCTATAAAACAAGCTCGTATTTTATCTTTGTTACCTTTTCTTAATAATGAGAAACAATTTGAAAGAAGCGAGTCGACCTCCGGAGCTACTGGTCTTAGAACCCTAAATAAATAAAAAAAAAGTAGACTTACTTTACTCCTCAATTGAACCCAAATTCAAATTCAAATCCGAACTCAAACAGAGATTGATATTTTGTTCGAAAAATTGTAAGAAAAAAAATTGGGGAAGAAGAAGAAATCTTTTTTTATTGGATATTGGACATATTCGCTCATTTAATTTTGAGCGACTTTATCATATTCTCTTTATCATACTAATTTCTACTCTACCTTCCCGGAGTTCATTCTCCAGCGAACTCCATTTAAAATATTCTGACGAATTCCTTACAATTTCCTTTTTTATTTTATGATCTCATTAGAAATCATATAAAGACAATTCCTATTTAATATAGCTATTTGTGCAAGTATTTTACGATTAAGAAGCAACTGTCTCTTGTACAGATTGTGTATTAATCTACTATAATTATGGGATACTCTATTCTCGCGAATTACTGCATTTATCCGAGTGATCCACAAACGACGAAAATCTCTCTTTTTCCTATCTCTATCTCGATGAGACGAAACCAAAGATCTTATTTTCTGTTGAATAATTGTTCGAGTAAGTCTTGAACGAGCCCCCCGAAAGCTTGATGCAAATAAACGAATTTTTGTTCTACGTCTCCGAGCTATATATCCTCGTCTAATTCTAGTCATTGAATAAATGAAACTTTCATGAATAACTAATTGATTTCCTTTCTTTCAGTTATTCTTTTCCCTTTTCCTAGTTTATTAATAACAAAACGGATTCTTCCAATGTATAAAATACAAATTCCAATGGCTTTTGCTACTATAACCTTCCCAACCACAATTTGTCTTTTTTTATAGGCATTTCACCTCGAAACGAGTATTGATACTAGGTATCAAAAAACAGAAAAAAGTAATAAATAGAAATGAATAACGAAATAGTGGATTCCATCGTTTCTATGGTTATGTCTTAAACGGTGAGGTCCTCTCTATACACCGGAGTCCCTTATTTCATTTAATCAATGCTATTAGCAACTTGCACAGTTCAAATTCTTTGGCTCTACCCATGAATTATCTAGTAATAGGTCTTTCACAACGAGATCTACCTATACAGTAACGGTATTTAATTATGAAGATTGGCTGGGTAGCTGACCCTCTTAGTCCGTTTTTGCAAGAGTATAGGCATAAGATTTCGGCTTTGAAAATAGGATTTCCCCGCTTAATGGATAACTATTTGTTACCAGTGAGGAATGTTTTCTCATCGGAAACCATAAATCTCATATACAATAGAAGAGAATTGAATAGATCTTTTTTTTTTAGTTTTCGATATATAGATATAGATAGTGAATGTCCTTCTTCCTTCCATTTTATACTATTGACTAGTACTGATCATTGATACTGGAGAATGGATTTCCCTTTTTTCTCCCAATGGTGATCTGAACGAGTCGCACATACACCCTAGTACATGTTCCTCGACGCTGAGGACATCCCCCAAGAGCGGGGGATTTCGTAACATTTCTGATTGGCTGTCTTGTGTTTCTAATAAGTTGTTTAATAGTTGGCATGTTGAATCGTATACATAATAAATGGGCTGGTTTAGATCGATCCTAACCGGATGATTAGGAATTACTTCTCTATTTAATAGATGAATAGAATATTAGTAAACCCGTTAATAAGTAAGAAGATAAAATCTCAAATCGGCGATTTTCGTCAACTTAATGCTATTTTTTTTTATTCAATCGCTACAAGATCAACAATTCCATGAGCTTGGGCTTCTGTTGCTGACATAAAAACATCCCTTTCCATATCTTCGGATACAACCCATAAGGGTTTGCCCGTTCTTTGTACATAAACTCTTGTGATGGTTTCGCGCAGTTTCAGTAGTTCTTCTGCTTCCAGGATAAATTCTCCCGTTTGCGCCTCATAAAAAGAACTCGCAGGTTGATGTATCATTACCCTGATAATATAACAAATGGTTCCTCTATCTCGCATGATGAGGTGAGGAGAAGAGATAAAGAATAATAAAAAAAGAAAGATAGAATTGAGCAACCGTACAGGCATCCTTTGCACATTGCATACGGCTATACAATGGAATTCACTTTACCTTCCATTTCCATCGAAGAAAGAGAAAAAAATATAGATATAGGGTTTATCCGATTCAGATCGGGAAATGATCCAATTACCATCCTTCCTTTCGGAGCAGTTAAAAAATACTATGATGGCTCCGTTGCTTTTTATATATTTCTCTCGTCTGTGATTCAGCAATCCCAAAGTTTCTTTTTTTTTTTTTTCGTACTCTTTCATAACAATAATATAAATATTGTTAAAAGTTTTCTGTTGTGAAAACAAAAAAGTTTGTGACGCTGAAATGGTAATGGTCACCGATAAATAAGAAAAAATCGAGAATACCCTTTATTTTATACTAATTTCATACTACTCTTTCGATATATAATCTAATGTTTTGAAAAAAAAAATTTCTCATATCGAATTCGAAGTGCCATGCTATTATTACTTAATATTCCTATTTCATATGGCGAAGGCATAGTCTTTTTTTTTTGTTCTTAAAAAACTCATTGGCGCCAAGCGTGAGGGAATGCTAGACGTTTGGTAATCTCTCCGCCGACCAGGATAAAAGATCCCATTGAAGCGGCTAATCCCATGCATATTGTATGCACATCGGGTTGCACAAATTGCATAGTATCATAAATAGCTACTCCGGGGATTACCCATCCGCCAGGAGAGTTTATAAACAAATACAGATCCTTGTTATCATTCTCTATACTGAGATATACCA